GTAATTTTTGGTGTATGGCACAATAAATTTTGAGTTTATAGGAAATGTTTCATTACATTAAAATTAATAAAAGTAAAAAAAAATACATAATTTATCCTATCAAGATAACCCTTTTGTCAGGCATTTTATTTTTAAGATGTCTATTTTTAAAAAAATAAGAGTATTATAACATTTAAAAGGAATTGGGAGCACGCATTCACAAATCACATTTTATTTCTTAATATTATGTTTGCTTCGGAAGAAGCAGGCTTTTGTTGAATTTCATTTATGCTACGCTAGCTACTCGAAAAAGAAGTAAAGAAGTATAAACAATTTTATCAAATCCTATAAGCAGGTCATGTTTACTGCACGTAAACAACAAGATATTTCATATGTATGTATATATATATAAATGTTAGCAACGGGAATGAAATTTATTTAATTACTCTTCTTTCTCAAATTAAAATTAGTTAAAAAATTTGAGAAAGAAGAGTATATTTATATAGTAATAAATATTTGCACGAATAGCTCTTTATGTTAATTATTAGATGTGATTAGAAAAGAAGATATTTTTATTATTTTTGGGAGCCAAAAATAGGCTATTTTTGGATCCTGGCGAAACTTGTGCCAGCCGCCGCGGTTATACAGGTGGGATGAAATATTTTTATTATTTAATTAACTGTTTTTTTATTATTATTAATAATCAGGTGAAATTGTTGTTTAAGTTTAGAAAGGTTAAGTTTGGAAATTTTTGTAGATAAAGTAGGATTAGATACCCTATTATTGTGAAATGTTAAATTGGTAGTATATTAAATGCTTAAAAATCTAAAGATTTTGGCGGTATTTTAAGCTTTTTAGAGGAATTTATTCTGTAATTGATATGGCTCAAAGATCTTACTTAATTTTGTTAAAACAGTTTGTGTATTGCTATCATTTAATATTGTTTTGTTTGAAAACTATAAATTTTAATTTTTTTAGAAATGTTAGGTCAAAATGCAGCTTAAAGTTGAGGTTGAAGTAAATTACATTAATTTATATTTATGGAATTGAAAAAAAAAATAAAGGATTTAAAAGTAAATTAAAATTATAAAGTTTAATTGAAGAAAGTTTTGGAATATGCACATATCGCCCGTCACTCTCATTTATGAGATAAGTCGTAACAAAGTAAAAGTACCGGAAGGTGTTTTTTAGGGTGTAATCAATTATGATATTTCTTTTACAATGAAAAAGAGCTAAAGGCCACTCTAAGGAAGAAATTATTTGTTATTTTTTTTTTTAGATATTGATGTAATTAGGGAGATTTAAGGTTTAATTTAGCTATAGTGGAAAGTACTGTGAAGGAAATATGAAAAATTGAAAAGTTATTTTTTAGGAATTATTAATTTGTACCTTTTGTATTAGGGTTTAATAAAATTAATAATGTATTTTTATTTCCCGAATTTTTTTGAGCTACGATTAAGCGTATTGGTTGTTTTACAAATCAGTTGTATTAGTATGTAGAAATGAGATTTTATTCGAAATTGATGATATCTGGTTAGGTTTTGAAAATTTTATATTTAGAATAATTTGTTTTTTTTTAAAAAAAATTATTATTTATTTAATTTTAAGGGATAAGCTTTGAAATAGTTTATAAATGAGGTGTTGAGTTATGCAAGGTTTGAAATTTACTTATGTTTGTCATAAAATAGTTAAATTTTTAGACTTAATTAAAATGGTAGTTTTCTTATTAAATTTTTTTTATTTGTATTTATGTTAAAATTAGTATAATTTTTAATTTTGAGAATTTTTAAAATTATTTTTTTTAGTAATTTAAAAAAAATGAATTAGGCAATATATACTTTTGACTGTTTATCAAAAACATTGTATTTTGTTTTAATGAAATATATGGTCTGCTCAATGAGTTTTAAATTGCTGTGGTATTATGACTATACGAAGGTATTGAAATAAGGCTTTAATTGGGTGCTAAGAGAAGGGCTGAACAAAAGTGCGCTTTATTTTTTTTAATAATTTAATTTGATATAAAAATGAAAAAGTTTTTATGAATTTTTGGGACAAGAAGACCCTATGAATTTTTCTTTGTTAAGTTTTTGTGATTTTTATAAAAAAATTAAAAGTTTTAATAAAGTTGGTTGGGGTGACTATTTAAGATTAAGAATCTTAAATTTTGGTTGTAGTTAGATCCATTATTAGTGATTGTATGAATAAAATACTCTAGGGATAACAGCGTAATTATTTTGGATAGTTCTTATAGATAAAGTAGTTTGCGACCTCGATGTTGAATTAAGATTCTTTTGTAGTGTAGAGGCTATAAAAAGGAGTTTGCTCAACTTTTAAATTCTTACATGATTTGAGTTCAGACCGGCGTGAGTCAGGTCGGTTTCTATCTAAATATTTTTATTTATTTTTTTTAGTACGAAAGGAATTTAAAAGTTAAAATTTTTATGAAATAATTAAAAAATTTAGTTAGATTTTAACTTGGCAGATTAATTGTGTCAAATTTAGAATTTGATTATGGTAAAACCAGTTAATTTAAAGTGGCAGATTAATTGCGAGGGATTTAAGCTCCCTCTATGAATATTTCCTTTAAAAATGGTTTTGTTAAGTTTTTTAGTTTTATTGTTAATAGTTTTAGTTAGAGTGGCGTTTTTTACTTTAATAGAGCGTAAGGTTTTGGGATATATTCATATTCGTAAGGGTCCTAATAAAGTTGGGTATATAGGGGTTTTTCAACCTTTTTCTGATGTTATTAAGCTTTTTAGAAAAGAAACTAATATAATGAAGTATATAAATATTGTTGGTTATCAGTTAATTCCTGGGTTTTCTCTTGTTTTAATGTTATTGATGTGAATTATTTTTCCTTGGGATGTTGGGGTGGTAAGAATAGAATATTCTTTGATTTATTTTTTATGTTTATCTAGATTGGGTGTGTATGTGATTTTAGGAGGTGGATGAGTATCTAATTCAAGGTATGGTTTGTTAGGATCCTATCGAGGTCTTGCACAGGTGATTTCTTATGAGGTAAGTCTGGCAATAATTATATTGGTTGTTGTTTTTTTAAGTGGTAGTTATAATCTAACTGATGTTTTTGAATTTCAATTAGATTTTTGAATAATTTTTGGAATGGGGGGTTTATATTTTATATGATTGGTTTCATGTTTAGCTGAAACTAATCGAAGACCTTTTGATTTATCGGAAGGGGAGTCAGAGTTGGTATCAGGGTTTAATATTGAATATGGATCTTATGGTTTTGCTATTTTGTTTATATCTGAGTATGGGAATATTATTTTTATAAGAATATTGAGAGGGGTGTTATTTTTTGGAGGGTTGGGGTATTTAATGGGGTTTTTGTTGCTTAATATATATTTATTTTTGTTGATTCGTGGGACATTAGTTCGTTATCGTTATGATGTTTTGATAATGATGGCTTGAAAAATAATTTTACCTGTAAGCATTAATCTTTTCTATTTGATTTTTTGGATTAGGATTTTATATGGTTTTTGTATCATATTTAGAAAGACATTTAGAAAATAATTCTTTTTTATATTTTCAAAATATACACTTTAATAGTTAAAATGTCATAAAATAGGGAAGAGAAAGAAAAAAGAGAAATATATAAAGGTTAGGATTTGTCTTAATGTAATGAATGGGGTTTCTACTGGGCAAGCTCCTACGAAAGTTAAAAGAATAAAGATATTAACAAAAGTTCAGAAATATAATTTTTTAAGCGGGTTAAATGATCTTGTTTTAATTTTAGGGTTTTTTGAAAAAGGTATTATAAATAAGATTATAATAGATAATGTGAGGGCGATTACTCCTCCTAGTTTATTTGGGATTGAGCGGAGAATTGCGTATGCGAATAGGAAATATCATTCTGGTTGGATATGAGGAGGAGTAATTATTGGGTTAGCTTCTGAGAAGTTTTCGACATCGGCGAACATATAAGGGAAGATTAGTGAAATTGTTACTAGGATTATTAGGAAGATTATAAGACCGAGAATATCTTTTAGAGAGAAATATGGATGGAAAGGAATTTTATCAATGTTATTTGAAACTCCTAGTGGGTTTGAAGAACCTGTTTCATGAAGAAGAGAAATATGAATAATTATGAATGCAAGGAGAATAAATGGTAAGATAAAATGTAGGGTAAAGAAACGTGTAAGAGTTGGGTTTTGTACTGCAAATCCTCCTCATACTCATTGAGTGATTGTTGGGCCAAAATATGGGATTGCTGATAATAAATTTGTAATTACTGTTGCTCCTCAAAAGGATATTTGACCTCAAGGTAATACATATCCGAGGAAAGCTGTAGCTATTAAAATAAAAATGATTATAATACCTGAGATTCATGGGCCTTTATTTTTGTATGATGAGTAATAAATTCCTCGTGCAATATGGGTGTAAAGGAATATAAAGAAGAATGAGGCTGTATTTATATGGATTGCACGAATTAATCAGCCTAAATTAACATCACGTGAAATGTGGGATATTCTTCAAAATGCTAATGAGATGTCTGAGGAAAAATGTATGGTTAAAAATAAACCTGTTAGAATTTGGGTTGCTAGGCAAAAGGCTAGAAGGGATCCTATGTTTCATATATAAGAAATATTGGAAGGGGTTGGTAAATCAATTAGGGTTATATTGATTAATTTTAAAAATGTTTTTGTTTTTCGTGTTGTCATTAGTTTATTTTAATTGGGGCTAGGTTTGTTTTGATAATACTAGTAATAACTATTAATGTAATAATTAAAAATAGAAGAGTGAATGTTATTATTGTTATTGATTCTGTTATAAATAAATGGGTTTGGCTATGATTATTGGAGATTTTTAAAAATTGAATGGATGGGGTTATTAAAATAGGTGTTAGTATAATAATTTTTTTATTAATGAAAAATTTTTTATTTGGGGATAATCTTGTGATATATAAAAAAACTACTAGTAATCCTCCTAGGATTAATAGAATAAAAATTATGATGAATCATGAATGTTTAAGGGAGATATATATTAATATATTTATAGTAATTATAGTAATAACTATGAAGATAATTATTGAAATTGGGTGATGGGATGATATAAATAAAATGGGGAGGATAATTATAAATTTAATTTCAGAAAATAGTATAATAAATATATAAATTTTGGGGATTTAAGTTGGTAATTCTTTTCTGAAACTATAAGAAAAATCAATTTAGGTTTACAAAACCTTTGTTTTAATTAAACTATTATAGTAACTAATGAGATTTATTTGTTTATTGATTTTTTTATCTGGTTTGGGAAGAATTCTGTTGAATCGAATGCATTTTTTAATTATGTTGTTGTGTTTGGAATATATATATATAGGGGTTTTGTTTAATATTTTTATAAATGTAGGTTATTTGAAAAGTTTTTTTTTGATAGTTGTAGTTATGTTTTTTATTGTTTGTGAAGCTGGGTTAGGATTGTCGATTTTAGTGAATGGGATTTATTTTTATGGGAATGATAAGGTTAGTTCTAATGTTTTATTAAAATGTTAAGAATTTTTTTAAGTTTATTTTTGATACTTGGGTTGTGTTCTTTTTTTTCAATAATTGAGGTAGTTCTGTTGTTCTTTTTTTTTTTTTTAGTTTTATTTTTAAAAATGGATTGGGAAAGAATATGGGGTTTATTGGGGGGGTGGTTAGGCCTTGATTTGATTGGGATTTTGTTGTTTAGTTTGAGACTATGAATTGGTTTGTTGAGATTGTTGGCTAGATTAAATAATATTATTTATTATGAGGATACATTTAAATTTTATTTATTATTAATAGTTTTGTTATTAGTTATTTGTTTTTCAATGTTGAATTTAATTGGTTTTTATTTATTTTTTGAAAGTGTTTTATTTCCAATTGTGATATTAATTGCTGGATGAGGTAACCAACCTGAACGTCTTCAGGCTGGTATTTATATGTTGTTTTATACTTTGGGGGGGTCTCTTCCTCTTCTTTTGTTTTTTTTAAGCTTGAAGTTTAGCTTAAGTTTTATTTATTTGACTTGATTTAATGTTAGAATAAATTTTGTCATGTTTTTGATGGGTGTGTTAGGGTTTTTTGTGAAAATACCTATGTATCTTGTTCATATTTGGTTACCAAAAGCTCATGTGGAGGCTCCAGTTTCTGGGTCTATGATCTTAGCTGGGGTGTTATTAAAATTGGGGGTTTATGGAATTATTCGAGTTAAAATATTGTTGGAAAATTGTATGATTAAATTTGGTTATATGGTAATGAGAATTATTTTGATTGGGGGGGTAATTATTGGGTTAGTGTGTCTTTGCCAGGTTGATGTAAAATCATTAATTGCTTATTCTTCTGTATGTCATATAGGGGTATCATTGGGTGGTATTTTTAGAATAAGAAGATGGGGTATATATGGAAACTTTTTAATAATGTTGGGGCATGGATTTTGTTCTTCTGGGTTGTTTTGTTTAATTAATTTTTATTATGAACGGTTTTTTACACGTAGAATTTTGTTATTAAAGGGACTTGGTATTTTATTTCCATATATGTCTTTTTGGTGGTTGGTATTTAGAGGGATTAATATAGCTGTTCCTCCTTCAATGAATTTAGGTGGTGAGATTTTCCTTTTGGGGGGTATAATTAAATGAAGATTTTTGGTTTTTATTCCTCTGATATTGATTATGTTCTTAAGTGCTGGGTACTCTCTTTATATATTTAGATATATTAGACATGGTAAGGGTTGGGTTTTATATAGAGTTGAAGGAGTGAATTATCGTGAGATGCTATTAATATTTTTTCATTTTTTTCCTTTAGTTTTTTGAATTTTAAAAATGGATTTTTTTGTTATGGTTTACTTAATTAGTTTAAGAGAAAATATTAAATTGTGGTTTTAAAGTTGATGTTCATTAAGTAATTTTTTTAAATTGAGGTTTGTTTTTTGGGTTATTAAGCTTGAATTTTTTTTTGGCTGGTGTTTGATTTTTAATGAATTTAAAGGTTTTTTTAGTAGAATATTATTTTTTAACTTTAATAAATTTTGAATTTAAATTTTACTTTTTATTAGATTGAATAAGAATGCTCTTTTCAAGAGTAGTTATGTTTATTTCTGGGATGGTTTTAATTTATAGAAAGGATTATATAAGAGGTGAGAAAAATAAGGTTTACTTTTGTTATGGGGTTTTATTATTTGTTGGTTCAATAATTCTAATGATTCTTAGACCTAATTTGTTAATGATTTTGTTGGGGTGGGATGGGTTAGGTATTGTATCTTATTGTTTAGTTATTTTTTATCAAAATTATAAATCTGATGTGGCTGGAATAGTAACAGTTATAAGCAATCGAATTGGGGATATTATAATGGTTTTATCTATGGTTTTTTTTATTAGTTTTGGAAGTTTAGATTTTATTTGCTTTAAAAAAATTTTTTTTTTAAGAGGTTTTATAATTATTATTGCTGGGATAACAAAAAGAGCTCAAATCCCATTTTCAGCTTGACTTCCTGCTGCTATGGCAGCTCCTACTCCTGTTTCTTCTTTAGTACACTCTTCAACTTTGGTTACTGCTGGGGTTTATTTATTAATTCGTTTAAAGATAATTTTTTTAATGCAGGAATTTTCTTTATTTTTATTGTTTTTATCAATAATAACTATGTTGATAGCTGGGTTAAGAGCTTTATTTGAATATGATTTAAAGAAAATTATTGCATTATCTACTTTAAGTCAGTTGGGGTTAATAATGACAGTGTTGTCTTTGGGGGAGAGAGAATTAGCTTTTTTTCATTTGTTGACTCATGCTATTTTTAAAGCAATGTTATTTTTATGTGCCGGGTTTTTAATTCATAGTTCTTTGGGGGGGCAAGATATTCGATTTATAGGGAATTTTTACTTGAGTAATCCATTAATTGGTGTGTGTTTTAGCTTAGCTAATTTATCATTATTTGGGGTTCCTTTTTTGAGAGGATTTTATTCTAAAGATATAGTTTTGGAATTTATGTATGTTACTGGAGATAGAATAATTTTATTCTTTATGTTAGTTGTTTCTACTATTTGTACAAGTGTCTATTCTTTACGAGTTATATATTATTCTTTATGAAGGGGAGGAGTAAAATTAGTTGATTTTAATTATCATTGGTCATTAAATATGGAGATTCCTGTTTTTGTTATGGGTGTTGTAGTTATAATTTTTGGTTCTTTATTAAGTTGAATTATAATTATTGGTGGAAGGATTTTTATTATAAATTTGGATGTTAAATGTTTGAATATATTATGAGTTTTGGTTGGGGTTTGGATTTTTAATACTATTTTTTTAGGTAAGGGAGATTATCTGAAAGTGAGGTTTTTTAATCAATTTTTAGGTAGTATGTGATTTATATCTCTTTTTTCAGGGAATATTTTTTCTAAAGGTCTAATTGGAGGAATTTATTTTCATAATGTTGATAATGGTTGGGTTGAAGAGGTTGGTCCCCAAGGGTTATATAAGTTGAATATTATGATGAGAATTTTTTTAAATTGAATTCAGGTTAATTTATTGAAGGATATATTGATTTTTACTTTATTTTTAATTTGGGTTTTAATTTAATTCTTATAGTTTAGTTTAAAATATAATATTGAAAATATTAAGATATTTCTTTAAGAGTATTTTTAGCGGGTGCTTCTTAACAATGAAAGTGTTATGTGTTGTATACACTATAAAAATAAAGATCAAATGTTTAACATTATTTAAGAGTTAGCAGCTCTTTAATGATCTTAATAGGGGAAATCAATTTATTCATTAACAGTGAATGGCCTCTATTTTGGCTTCTATTAAATAAAAATGGGATTTTCCTGATTTTCAGGTCGAAACTGAATGCAAAATTTTTGCTTCATTTTTAGAATAGGCTACAGCAATGTCTAATTGCAAGTTAGAGTTTATAAAATTTAAATACTATTCTTTATAATCATTGAATTATGCCATTTTTTCATTCATATAGAAGTGTTAAAATAATAATTATGATTACTAATGAGGTTATTAATAATGTATAAATTGTTATTGAAAGTGGAAAGATAATTGGGAGGATAATGATGATTTCAATATCGAAAATTAAAAAAATGATTGCTACTATGAAAAATCGTAAGGAAAAAGGTTGTCGGGTTAATGAGAATGGATCGAATCCGCATTCGAAAGGGGAATTTTTTTCCTTTTCTAAAAAAGTTTTTTTTTTAATTGTGAAAGCAATTATAAAAATTAAGATTGTGATGAAAATTGTTGATAAAAATAAATAAATTATTTTATTAAAATTTAACTTTCTAATTGGAAATTAGCTGTACTTGTTATACTAATAAAATTAAAAAATTCATCAGTAAATAAAGGTGTATAAGAATAATCAGACTACATCTACAAAATGTCAGTATCATGCAGCGGCTTCAAATCCAAAATGGTGGTTATTAGAAATAAGATTTTTAGTAATACGAAGTAGAGATATGATTAAAAATGTTGTTCCAATAATTACATGGAGGCCATGGAACCCGGTTGATATAAAAAAGGTTGAGCCAAAAATTGAGTCTGAAATTCTAAATGGGGCTTGGATGTATTCTCATATTTGTAGCATAGTAAATAATACACCTAATAGAATTGTTAATGTTAGTGAGTTAATTGTTGATGGATATTTTTTGTTTAAGATGCAGTGGTGTGTTCATGTTACTGTAATTCCTGAAGATAAAAGAATTGTTGTATTAAGAAGGGGGATTGAAAAGGGGTTAAAAGGGGAAATACCGTGGGGGGGTCATTGGGATCCAATTTCAATGTTTGGGGAGAGTCTTCTGTGGAAAAAAGCCCAAAAAAATGAAATAAAAAAAAAAATTTCTGAAATGATAAATAAAATTATTCCTCATTTTATATTTTTTAAAACTTTTAAAGTATGATTCCCTTGCAATGAGGCTTCTCGTCTGATGTCTCGTCATCATTGGAATATAGTTAAAATTATGATTATAAATGCAATTATTAAAGTTGTATAAATACCATTGTGGAATAAATCAATAAGTCCGATTATGGCGGTTATAGCTGAGATTGATCCTGTTAAAGGTCATGGGCTTTTATCAACGATATGAAATGGGTGTATTATCATTAGTTTAATTCATTTAAGTAAAGAGATCTTAATGTAATAAATACGTAACTTTGGATAATAGCAACTGCTGTTTCTAGAGTTAGTAAAATAATTATAAAGGGTAAAATTAATAAATTTATTACTGGTATATTTTCTATGATATTTCTTAATAGACATAAAAGAAGATGCCCTGAGATTATATTTGCGGTTAGCCGCACAGATAAAGTTAATGGACGGATTATATTGCTTACTGTTTCAATAATTACTATGAAAGATGAGAGAAGTATAGGGGTTCCTAAGGGAACTATATGAGAAAACATCGAGTTAGTTTGATTGATTCATCCAAATAGTATTAAGGTTAGTCAAATAGGTAATGCTATTATGGTTGTTAGGCTTAAGTGGCTAGTTGATGTAAAGATGTAAGGGAATAATCCTATAAAATTATTAATTAAAATAAATCAAAATATTGAAATAATTAAGAAAACAAATTTTATTTTTTTTTTTCTAAATAGATTCTTTAATTCTTGATATAAAGTATTAGTAATTAATTTTCAAGATTGATGCAATCGTGATGGCACTGCCCAGTATATGTTTGGGGTGAATAAAAGGATTAATCTTGTTGATATTCAATTTAAAGTTAAGTAGGTGGATGTTGATGGGTCAAAGATTGAGAATAAATTTATTATCATTTTCAGATTTTATTAAAAAATTTTATATGGGTTTGATTTTTTTCTTTTTTGATCGAGAAGATGAAATAAATTTGGGTAATAGAAATAATTATTATAATTAGAAAAAAAAAATTTAAAAAATTTCAATTTATTGGGTACAGCTGAGGAATTAAAAAACACGGTGGGGGTTATTTAAGAGTGACAATCTTATGTTATAATTTAACTAGTTTTTCCATTGAAAGTATTCGATTACTATAAAGTGGTTTAAGAGACCATTGCTTTCTTTCAGCCATTCAATGATATTGATTTAATGAAATGTAAAAAGTTCTTTAGTGTTGTGACTTCTATTGTGATTGGTATGAAACTATGGTTTGCCCCACAAATTTCGGAGCATTGGCCAAAAAATAATCCTGGGCGTGAAGCCATAGTTGAAATTTGATTTAGTCGACCTGGAACTGCATCTATTTTAATTCCTAATGGTGGGATAGTTCATGAGTGGATTACATCTTCGGATGAAATTAAGAATCGGATATTTGTATTAAATGGGGTAATTAATCGATTGTCAACATCTAATAGTCGAAATGAGTTATTGGATATTTGAGTGGTTGGGATTATAAAGGAATCTATTTCAATATTAAAATCTGAATATTCATATGATCAATATCATTGATGACCAATAATTTTAATTGTGGTTGACGGGTAAAATGATTCTTCTATTAGATATAGAAGACGTAGAGAAGGGAATGCAATATAGATTAAAATTACTGCTGGAAGGATTGTCCAAATAATTTCAATTTCTTGTCCTTCTATTAGGGAGCGACTTTTATATTTATTTGTAATAATATTAAAAATTATATATAAAGTAATAAATGTAATTAGGATAACGATGGTTATGGAGTGATCATGGAAAAAAATTAATTGTTCTATAATGGGAGAGTTTCTATTTGGGAAGGAAATGTTGGATCATGTAGACATTGGTTAATTGATTAAAATATTAACTTGATTAAAAGTATGTTCTGATGGGGGAAAATTTAATTGTCATTCGATTGATGAAGTTGGGTATTGGGAGGATAATAGAATTCGTTTTGAGATTATTGCATCTCATATAGTTAATAAAAAAATTATAATTCTAATGAATGAAATGATACTTCCTAAGGAAGAAATAACATTTCATTTTGTGAAAAAATCAGGATAGTCTGAATATCGTCGAGGTATACCTGCAAGTCCTAAAAAATGTTGAGGAAAGAATGTTAAATTTACGCCAAGAAATATTGTAAAAAAATGAATTTTCAGGAGTAATGAATTGAAAGTAAGACCAAAAAATATTGGAAATCAGTAAGTAATACCAGCTAAAATAGCAAAAACTGCACCTATTGAGAGGACATAGTGAAAATGGGCTACTACATAATAAGTATCATGTAAGATAATGTCAATAGATGAATTTGCTAAAATAATTCCAGTTAAACCTCCAATTGTGAATAAAAATACGAAACCTAAGGCTCATAGAATTGGGGTGTCAAATTGTATATTTATACCATGGAGAGTAGCTAGTCAGCTAAAAATTTTAATTCCTGTAGGAACAGCGATAATTATAGTAGCTGCTGTGAAATAGGCTCGAGTATCTACATCTATTCCTACTGTAAATATATGATGAGCTCATACAATAAATCCTAAGATTCCGATTGCTCTTATAGCATAGATTATCCCTAGAGTTCCAAAGGGTTCTTTTTTTCCTGTTTGGAAACAGATTACATGTGAAATTATTCCGAATCCTGGAAGAATTAAAATGTATACTTCTGGGTGGCCAAAAAATCAAAATAAATGTTGATAAAGGATAGGGTCTCCTCCCCCAGCAGGATCAAAAAATGCTGTGTTGAAGTTTCGATCGGTTAATAATATAGTAATAGCTCCAGCTAATACTGGAAGTGATAAGAGGAGTAAAATTGTAGTAATTAATACAGATCATAAAAATAGTGGGATTCGTTCCATATTTATACCATTTGGGCGTATGTTTATAATGGTTGTAATAAAATTGATAGAACCAAGAATTGATGAAATTCCGGCGAGATGAAGTCTAAAAATTGCTAGATCTACTGATATACCTGAGTGGGTAATGTTTGAGGCTAATGGAGGGTAAACTGTTCAACCTGTTCCAGCTCCATTTTCGGTTATTGATGAGGAAAGTAATAAAAGAATAGATGGGGGTAAAAGTCAGAATCTTATATTGTTTATTCGTGGGAATGCTATATCAGGTACCCCTAATATAATTGGGGTTAGTCAGTTTCCAAAACCTCCGATTATGATTGGTATTACTATAAAAAAAATTATAATGAATGCATGTGCAGTTACAATTACATTGTAGATTTGATCATCTCCAATTAATGAGCCTGGTTGTCCTAATTCTGTTCGGATTAAAATTCTTATGGATATTCCAACTATTATTGACCATGCTCCGAAGATAAAATATATAGTTCCAATGTCTTTATGATTTGTAGAGAATATTCATCGCGGTAAAGTGACTGATTAAGGTGATAAATTGTAAATTTATTTATGGGTTACCCTTTACTGGTCTTATAGTTTAAAAAAAAATTTTAAATTGCAAATTTAATGATGATTTTCTAAGACTTAAAAAATATTGTATACTTTGAAGGTATAAAGTTTAAGTTAACTTAAAGTCTTATATTATTGGAATTATGATTAAAATTATTATAAAATTAGGAATAATTATCATTATTAGTGAGGTTTTAAGTTTTTTTCTTCATTTATTGAGTTGGAAGTTTTTTAAAAGTAAAGAGAAAGTTAATCGTGTATAAAAATATAGGTTAATAATTGATGAAATAATTAATGGAATTGTTAATAATTTTATATGAGTGATAATAATATTGAGTGAGATTCATTTTATAATGAATCCAATTATTGGTGGGAGACCACCCAAAGATATAAGCATAATAATTATAAAAATTTTTTCTTCTTTTAAAAGTAATTTTCTAGAATTTATAGAGTTAAGGTTATTTTTGTCAAAAAAATTAATTATTAAAAAAAGGATAGTTGAATATACTATTATATATAAAATTCAAATATTTCTGTTAATGTAAATTAATGTTATTATTCATGCTAAGTGTGTGATGGAAGAGAATGCTAAAATTTTTCGGATTGAAAATTGGTTGAAGCCAAGGATGGAACCTCCTATTGAGGTTATGATAATGAAAGGAATTAGTATTTTTTCTTTTAAAATTGATATAATATATAGGGGGATGATTTTTTGAAGTCTTGATAAAATGAAGAAGGATGAATAAGTTAATCCTTCTCTTACTTGTGGGAATCAAAAATGAAATGGAATGGCAGCTATTTTAACTAGTATCAAAATTATTGTTAATATTGTAAAATAAATTTGGGGATTTCATGAAAAAGATGTTATTGAGATGGATATTATAAAAATTGATGAGGCTGAGGCTTGAATTAAAAAATATAGTATTATGCTGTTTGATGAAATTAATGTTTTTGAGTTTATTAATGGGATAAATCTTATTATGTTAATTTCTAAACAAATTCATAGAAATAAAAATGAATTAGTTGAAAATGATAAAATAATTGTTATTATAATAAGCCAGTAAAATGTTATTTTTGCAATTTTTATTAATAAAGGACTAGGTCTTATTTGGGGTATGAACCCACTAGCTTTTATAGCTTACTTTATA